TAGTTAGCTCAGCACCAATCAAGAATCCCCAAGGAATTCCAAGAATTCTTGGTATACATTTGTTCCAACTCTCAACCCTCTTTTCTAGATTCATGGATATTGAATCAATCGAACGCACTTCTAAGACCTGTTCTACTTTTGGAAGACCCTGTGTTATATCACCAGATCTCGATTTTTCATATATAAATGTAACTAATGTATCTCCTTCGTAAAGGGTTTCCCCATAATGGCCATGAACAGTTGCTCCGGGGGTGGCCAAATAAGGCTTAGCTGATCGTATCACTATCGAGTCAACTTGAACAAGTATAACTTGACCCGATTTGAGGGGCGGTCCATTTTTGGCTATACATACATTTTCACAAATAAACTGTCCAAGACTAATTATTTTAGATGTCTCTGCACAATAATTGTGATGGAGAAAAGACCAATTCAAATTGACTGGATTTAAAATAATGTTACGGCATGGATCGGGATTAAAAATTTTTCCATTTTCATCCATTAAATAATATTTTAATTTAATCACTTGAAAAGTCTGTTTTAAATTGTCAAGTTGCAAATATTTAGTTACTAAGATCTGATTATGAGTTATTAAATGGTAAGATGAATAAAAATTCTCAATTGGAAGGCATGTTCCTAAAGGGCCCAATGAATTCCTAATTGGAATTAGGGGATCTTTTTTAATTGATTCTTTTATCACACTGTGATATTTTACATCTTTGAATGGCTCCATTCGAGAACAATTGGCTGCTGACAAAATTATCAACGACTGACATTCCTTATTTCTATTCAACAACGTATGAATAGTTCCTTGAGGTTGGTTAAGAGATTGTTGAATTTTTGCCTTGGAATAGGAATAAATGGCAGAAAAGGGGTTGATATTGGTACAATCTGATCCATTATCAGAGAGCAATCCTGACCCCGACGGATCATTCCTTTTTCCGATATACGAAATAGGGGATTTCACTAAGTTGATTCTTAGGAAATGTCGAATCAAACCATTTGTCCTTATTTCAACAAAAGAAGCACGGGCTTCTTCGCAAGAAGAACTTTTTTTGTCTTGGTTCCAATTCAATACTAAACAAGTCCGAACTAATTGAATACTTGTGTCAGAAATTCCTCGAATCGGTTTGCCATTTCCATAAAGGATATAATTGACAATTCGAAGTTGCACATTATCCCTTTCCTGCAATGGATCCGGTGGAAAAAGGGTTCCTAAATTTATACCGTCCGTTATTTCATATGTGACGACAGGTCGAACTAAAACAAAAAACCTTTTCTTACTAGGTGTAATTCGTTGGACATATATCCAATTTTTAACTTTTTTGTATTCCTTGGAATTTCTTTTTCCTGTTCCTGGTGGTATCAAAACGCCGGTATGTCTGGATATCTTATCCGTCTCTCCAGGAAAATGGATATCTCCAGAAAAGATTTTCAGTTCAATTCGTTTTTTTTTTCTCTCCACCCGGACCAACCCACCGACTCGGCTTCTTAGATTTAAGGTGATTTGTGTATCGACCCCAACGATACTATTGTTCCGTACCATTATGGAAGAAGATCCGGGCAAGATATGCACCTCTTCAGGAATGAAAAAAAATCGATCTACTTTCATTTGGTATTTTGGCCTAAATTCCTTGACTCCTCGATACTCAATCAAATCCTCTTTTTTGATGACTGAATGCGTTTCTATAGTCCCATATTTAATAATGCCCGAACTCTTTCTTCTGTATCGAGGATCATCGAAATAAGCAAGAATACTATTTCGACGAAAAATACCATTTACGGGGATTTCAATCGAGATACCTGAACAGGGCATTAGTTCATTCTCGAGTTCTTGAATCGAGTGTAGTGGAATGATGAATTTATTTCTTCGCCTTTTTGACAATAAATCAGAATTCCCGTGAAGAATAGGCGAATATACGAGATTATACTGACCAGTACATATGATTCGATTAAGGTCTGAATAATCAGGAATCCTATCTTCTTTTTGACCATAAAAATCCGAACTAAACAATTTCTGCCTCGCCTGATCATTGGTTACTGAGAGGTTAGAAGTATATCTTCGCTTGCCAGAAAGAGAATGCGCATTCATTTGATCCTGATCCTTGTGGATCGAAAGGTAGACTAGACTGGACCTGCACGGCCCTCCTAATAATATCCATAAATGACTTGTTTTTGGTAATAGATGAACATTACCATATGTAAATTCGGGTGCATGATAGACATCGGTACTCCAGTGCATTTCTCCGTCTGAATCAGAATAAATATGTTTTCGAACCTTCTCTTTAAAATTCAAAGTGGATATTCCTGCGCGAATCTCAGCAATTACTTGTTCTGATTCTACATATTGATCGTTTTGAACTAAAAGCAAACTTTTGGGTGGAATATTCACATTATGTAGAATATCTTCACTCTCAATAGTTACATACAAGTCTATAGAACATAGAAAGGCGGGATGCCCATGACGTGTACGTGTCGGATGAACCAAGTCCTCATTGAATTT